CTACCGAGCTAAAACAAGATGTCGATGTCTATAGTAAACCAAAGTCATCATTTAATACTTATTTTGCTTCAATCTCGACTATACAAAACAAACAAAAAATTGAAGATTTAGTTACGATTAGAAATACACTTTTTTGTCTTTATCCATAGGCCCTTTACTCATACTCATTCAATTGGAAGTATTAATCCAATAAAAAAAAAAATTATGTTTCGTAATCTCATAATCCAATTTTTCAATTTATAATTGACTCTTGAATACAAATCACGAGAATATATATTCTTCCTCGAATTTTTCATTGAGAGGTAAAGGATTTAATCCTTTTTAGAAATAAAGTTTTTGATCGGAATATGCGCCGACGGATCCCTTAACTATTTGCAGTAGGGTTAATAGAACGAATCGCACTTTTACCACTAAACTATACCCGCTATGCTGCGATTATTGTATATAAACAAGCTTTTTGTCGAGTAAGAGAATCAATAGGGTCATAAAAAAAAAAAAAAAAGAATTATGAAAATTAGGGCGTTGATGTATTGTATTTCCTCATGCAACCTAATGAGGATTAGGAAAAGAAGACTCGTTGCATTGATTCTATATTAGAAGAATGGAAAAATTCCAATAACAAGTATTTTTGAATCAAATAAAATAACTTTTTTTATCTTATCTAATTTGTTGCAACAAAAAATAAAAAATGGCCCGTGACACGGGCCAGGACGTGGAAATAAAAAAAGACTTTTCGGACGAAATGAAAAAAAAAGAATAGATTAAAAATATATATATATATATAATTCTAATCTTAATAATTAGAATAATTAATAGAATAATAATTAAATATAGAATAGTATAGAATAGTAATTAAATAGTAAATTACTATAATACTAATTAGAATACTAATATATTAAGAGTAATATAAGAAGTATTATACTAATAATATAGTAATAAAAAAGATAAAAAAAAAAAAAAGTATATGAAGAAGGACTTTTTTTTCAAGCCCTACTTGTTGTGTATTGTTGTGTAATGTAAGATAGTAATTATCTTTTCTCAATTGGGAGAGATGGCTGAGTGGACTAAAGCGTCGGATTGCTAATCCGTTGTACGAGTTATTCGTACCGAGGGTTCGAATCCCTCTCTTTCCGGTTCCGTTGATGACTTCGTATTTTTTTTCAAATCTTTTTCTTTATTTATTTTTTTTTTTATTTTATATATAATAGTTAAAGATGTAGAATAGATAAAATTCTAAGAACATTTAATAAAAATCAAGCAAGGAAAAAGCCTTATTTTTTTTTTATTCTTCACGTCCAGGATTACGCCCTGGATCATTAGATAAAAATCCAAAGATGAAAAGGGAAACAAAGAATATTACTACTGTGTAAACAAAGAGTTTGAGAGTAAGCATTAGACAATCTCCAAGATCTTTTTTTTTTGTTTGGAAAAAAAGAAAATAGATTCTCTATATTTATACCATATATCCCATTTTGACACCAAGAAATGAAGTGGTTTCTAGAACTTTTTCGAAATAGAAAAGCATTTTTCTAAATTCATTTGTAATAAGATGTAATAAGAGTCGAGTCTTGTGTGCCAAAAATTTGCTTTTATACCGAAAATTCCATATTTCGGGTGGATCTAACCGAATAGGTTTCTTTTAATAGAATGGAAAAAAGTTCAGAATGAGGAGATGGGGTAGGTAATCCAGATTTTTCACGTTTATACAATAACTTCAATGTTTGAATCAAGGGCCTAGACTATAAAGAACTAGAAAGAACTAGAAGACTTATCTGATCTTATCAATTAGTAGAATTTTTTCTCTTGAATAACTCATGAATTATTAATTATTCTAGGATAGTATTCAAAATTTCATCGAAAACTTACAGCAGCTTGCCAAACAAAGGCTAATAGAAAAAAGAACAGAGGGATTACTGGCATAATATCTACGATTGGATTCAAAAAAGCGTAGGCTTCAGGCAATTTTGTGAAGAAAAAACTGCTTGAATAAAGGGCAAAATTAAGACAGATACAAATCAAATTTAAAATATTAAGCATAACAAACATTTTGTTCTTGAAGATAATTGTATTTTGACTGAGTTATTAATATTCATATAAAAATGGATATAAATTAATATAAAATAGAGTTTAAGGTAGACAAAAAACTTTAAACTCAGCCAATCAAAAATCCTTCAATTATCAGCTAAAAAAAGAATAAAAGAAATCATATTTTCATACAATATCTTAATGGAATTCTATATTATGATCAATAAATTCAGTTTAATTCTATATCTACACATATCAAAATACGAATAACAAGCTAATCTAGTTCATAGATATTTTGGGGGGTAGGAATTGACAAAGAACCAATACCAATATTAGTTTTATTAGTTTTGAATCAAATATAGAAATGGGGCGTGGCCAAGCGGTAAGGCAACGGGTTTTGATCCCGCCATTCGGAGGTTCGAATCCTTCCGTCCCAGAGCCTATATTCTTTTCTATATCAAAATTATAGATATTAAAATAAAGATTGTTTTTTTGAACAACCTAATATCTTCCGTACTTGAAGAAGTGTGAGATTGATGACTCGGTCCTATCGAGCCACTTGAAGATGAAGATTCGAAGAGAACTACTTATTTCTTCGTCTTATCTTGTCTTATCTTATTGGTTTGCTAATATTTATATTGGAAATCAAAAAATATTTATATGATTCAATAAAATAAGGGGTTAATTTGAATTAATTCTTTTGTTTTTTTCATTGGATATTTTTTTATTAACACCATATTGACAACAGTGTATCAAATAAATATAATCCGATCTGGGTAATTAGATCTTATCTGTAGATTGATTTATATCTATTCCAGCGGTTTGGTTTTTCATTCCAATGAAATGATAGGTTTATTAGATTTTGAAATGATAGGTTTATTGGATTTGCTGTGATATAAAAGTCTTTTTTTTTTTTTATTTTCAATTTTAAATAGTAAATAGAAGAATAGATAGCATAAGAAACAAGAGATAATCTATCAATTTTGACTTTATTTAACTTTATCTATTTTTTTATCCGAATCAATTCGAAATTTTATAAATTTTTCTATTTCATTTCGTGTTCATTTCTTGTTAGTTTAATGTTTTGATTGTGTCGTACGATTCAATCTTTTTATTAATTCTTTTTGATTTCTTTTGATTTTTGATTTTGATTCTATCTACATAACCTAATTATTTTATCCTAATTATTTTATTTATATTTGGGATTGGGGTTGCTAACTCAATGGTAGAGTACTCGGCTTTTAAGTGCGGCTAACAGCTTTTACACATTTGTACGAAGAAAGAGATTCGTCCATACCAGCGGTATTATTTGTAAGACCACGACTGATCCTGAAAGGAATGAATGGAAAAAACAGCATGTCGTATCAATGGAGAATTCAGAGAATATTTGATTCTTACCGGATCCGCTCCAAACAAACTTTGTTTGAATTCTTGGTGCATAACATAAAAACAAATCAATTCAAATTCAAAGTTGGGATTTGGTCGAGTTAATAAATGGACAGAGCTCTGCGGCTCCAATTATAGGTAAATAAAAAAGCAACGAGCTCCCGTTCTTAATTTGAATGATTTTCCGATCTAATTAGACGTTAAAAATAGATTAGTGCCTGGTGCGGGAAAAGCTTTTTCTTGAGTGTATTTTCGATTTTTTTAATGAGTCCTAACTATTAGCTATTCTCCACTATGAAGGGAAATTGAATGTGTAGAAGAAAAAGTATATTGATAAAGCAATTTTTTTTCCAAAATCAAAAAAGAGTGATTGACTTGAAAAAGTAAAGGATTTCTAGTCACCTATTACCCTATAATGAACATAAACCAATTAGAAAGGAACATAAACCAATTAGATGAAAAAAAGAGAGGATTAGAGGGTCCGCTGGTGAGTTTAACTATTTCCGAGGTATCTATTCTTTTTATATTATACTATTTTGTTTTTATGGTATCGCACTATGTATCATTTAATAACCCAATAAACCCCCTATCTTTGCTTCAATCAAATCGAATTAAAAATGAAAATAGAGAAATCTCAAAGAAATTTAGAAATAGATAGATCTCGAAAAAATAACTTCCTATACCCACTTATTTTTCGGGAGTATATTTATACATTTGCTCATGATCGTGACTTAAATAGATCCATTTTGTTAGAAAATGTGGGTTATGACAATAAATATAGTTTACTAATCGTAAAGCGTTTAATTACTCGAATGTATCAACAGAATCATTTGAGTATTTCCGCTAATGATTCTAACCAAAATACATTTTTTAGGTATAACAAAAATTTGTATTTTCAAATGATATCGGAGGGATTTGCAGTTATTGTGGAAATTCCATTTTCCTTACGATTAGTATCCTCTTTAGAAAGATCAGAAATAGTAAAATCTCATAATTTACGATCAATTCATTCAATATTTCCTTTTTTAGAGGGCAAATTTCCACATTTAAATTATGTGTCAAATGGACTAATACCCTACCCCATCCATCTAGAAAAATTGGTTCAAATCCTTCGCTATTGGGTGAAAGATCCCTCCTCTTTGCATTTATTACGACTCTTTCTTCACGAGTATTGGAATTTGAACAGTCGTATTATTCCAAAGAAATCTATTTCTTTTTTTGCAAAAAAGACTCCAAGATTCTTCTTGTTCTTATATAATTCTCATGTATATGAATACGAGTCCGTTTTCTTTTTTCTTTGTAATCAATCCTTTCATTTCCGATTAACATTTTCTCAGGTCTTTCTTGAGCGAATATATTTCTATGGAAAAATAGAACATTTTGTAGAAGTCTTTACTAAGGATTGGGGGGACAGCCTATGCTTGCTCAAGGATCCTTTCATACATTATCTTAGATATCAAGGAAAATCCATTTTTGTCTCAAAGGATACGCCTCTTCTGATGAAAAAATGGAAATATTACCTTGTCAATTTATGTCAATGTCATTTTGATGTGTGCTTTCAACCCCCCAGGATCCATATAAACCCATTT